GAACATAATAGATAGAAATACATATGTATATACGACTAGAGTTGTAGGAGGAAAGATAGACGATATTACGAAATGGTGGATGGGTTAGGGGTCACACTAGATATATGTAATGTCTATAAGTCCAGCCACAGCCCCTGTATGTATATCTTTCGAAGAATTATTCTAGAATCCGATTCAATATAAAATGCGTGTGGTTTACGTTATGAAAGAAACAAATGTATATGTGATATTAGATATATACTAGTTATATAGGGGTTACCCCTATCTATATTATTTATTATTTTTTTGATTATTTTTATTCGAAGTTTTACTTACTTCGACTCGATATATTTTAGTGATCAAATAAGTAATAATTCATTGGTTGATTGTATCATTAACCATTTTTTTTTGGTGCGAGGAACCTATCATCATGAATCCACTGATTTCTGCCGCTTCCGTTATTGCTGCTGGATTGGCCGTAGGGCTTGCTTCTATTGGACCTGGAGTTGGTCAAGGTACTGCTGCAGGCCAAGCCGTAGAAGGTATTGCGAGACAACCAGAAGCAGAAGGAAAAATACGAGGTACTTTATTGCTTAGTCTAGCTTTTATGGAAGCTTTAACAATTTATGGACTGGTCGTGGCATTAGCACTTTTATTTGCAAATCCGTTTGTTTAATTTCATCCTAGAATCTAGAATGAAAATGTAAAAAAGTGCGTTACGTACTTTTTTCTTATTTTATATTAATTCGTTGCCGTTTGCTTCTGTGAATTATATCAATACTTTACTCCTACAATTATGTATTTGTTGCGACAATACCCCGGGAAGGACTGATTTGAGGATGATGAATTAGTGGATTCGCTCGCTTTTTTCCTTCCCGCCCTTCGTTTAGTACGATGGAATTTTTACTTTTCTTTTAGGAAGTGTTTGAACAGAGGAGCTATTTTGCAATTGATACGAGACCTAGGACCTAACTTAATAAGTATCTTATCGGAAACTTCAAAAAAATTTTCTTATTTTTTTTTTATTTGAAAATTCAATAAATAGATTTAATCTACTCCCATAAAAAAATGGGAAGTTAAGAAAAAGAAATCGATCAAAAAAAAGGGCGAGCCAAGTGATACAAAAAGAACTCTGTTCTTTGTTAGTCCTATCTATAAGAGGAGAGCATATGAAAAATTTAACCGATTCTTTCGTTTCCTTAGGCCACTGGCCATCCGCCGGGAGTTTCGGGTTTAATACCGATATTTTAGCAACAAATCCAATAAATCTAAGTGTAGTGCTTGGTGTATTGATTTTTTTTGGAAAGGGAGTGTGTGCGAGTTGTATATTTCAAGAATAGGTTGGATCGAACCAGCTGCACTTTATTTATTATTTATGTTATTTATATTATATATATTTTTTCTATTTTATATAGTATATATATTTCCAGGATAAATAGGAAAAACAAAGTAGGAAAAGAAAGTGCGCAATCTCGACGAATTCCTTCTGAATAAATTCATAAATCATATGTAAGAACCATAGCATTTCGTTATTCATTGGTAAGTAAACTTTGATTCTCTATCAACCAATAATGTGAGACCATTAACATGGTTAAAGCTAAACTGTTTGAAGTCCGGGCACAACATGGTACTCTTTCTACCACTACGTTAGTACCGAAATGGTAAAAAAAAATAGTTGGTAATTTGTCTGATATAGAACACTCATATCGATAAAATGATTTGAACCATTTACTAGAATAAAAAAAGGACACCTTGCCTTTTTTTATCCAATGCCGAATCGACGACCTATGTATAAAAAAGAGGAATTTTTGGATTTGAATAAAAAAGGAAATAAAATGAAAATGTAAAATATATAAAAAATATATATAGATAGAAATTTTCAATTAAATAAAGAAACAACTTTGCTGACAATTATAGATTTTTTGTCTGGTCGGAAGAGTTCTCTTAATGTTCTGGTCTTGTATCAGTTTTGATATGTTTGAATACAAACGGAAATAGAGAGGATAGGCTCATTACATTAAAAAAAAGATATGGGGGAGAATGCCCATAAAATAAAAAATTGAGCGTGAGAGCCAAATGAATCGAAAGATTCATGTTTGGTTCGGGAAGAGATCATAGAAGTTGTGAAATTAATGGTTAATAGTAAATCTACTTTCATTAAATGATTTATTAGATAATCGAAAACAGAGGATTTTGAGTACTATTCGAAATTCGGAAGAATTACGTAGAGGAGCCATTGAGCAGCTCGAAAAAGCCCGGGCTCGTTTACGAAAAGTGGAAATGGAAGCAGATGAGTATCGAATAAATGGATACTCTGAAATAGAACGAGAGAAAGTCAATTTGATTAATGCTACTTCTTATAGTTTGGAACAATTAGAAAATTACAAAAATGAAACCCTTCATTTTGAACAACAAAGAGCGATTAATCAGGTCCGACAACAAGTTTTCCAACAAGCCTTACAGGGAGCTCTAGGAACTCTGAATAGTTGTTTGAATAGCGAGTTACATTTCCGTACCATCA